TCAAATTATATCTCGTGATTGGACAAATTATTCATTAACAGAAAAAAAACTGCAAGATCTGACTGATAGAACAAACACAATCCTAAATCAAATAGAAAAAATTACAAAAGCCAAGAAAAAGGGATTTATAACTCCAGATATAAATTTGAGTTCTAACAAAATAAGTTATGATGATAAAAGATTAGAATCACAAAAAAATATTTGGCAGATATTAAAAAGAATAAATGTTAGATTAATCCGTAAATCACATTATTTTATAAAATTTTTCATTGAAAGGATATACGTAAATATGTTTATATCTATGATTAATATTCCTATCATCAATACACAACTTTTTCTTGAATCAACAAAAAAAATTATTAATAAATACATTAACAATAATGAAGCAAATCAAGAAAGAATTGATAAAACAAATCAAAGTCAATTTATTTCAACTATAAAAAAGTCACTTTATAATACTAATATTAGTAACAAGAATTCAAATACTTTTTGTGACTTATCTTACTTTTCACAAGCATATGTATTTTATAAAATATCACAAAGTCAACTTATTAACTTATATAAGTTAAAATCTGTATTTCAATATAACGGAACATCTTTTTTTCTTAAGAAGGAAATAAAGGATTTTTTTTTTGTAACACAAGAACTATTTCATTCCGAAGTTCAATATAAAAATCTTTTAAATTCTGGAATGAATCAATGGACAAATTGGTTAAGGCGTCATTATCAATATGATGTATCTCAGATTAAATGGTCTAGGTTAGTACCCCAAAAGTGGCGAAATATATTGAATCAACACCGTATAGCTCAAAATAAAGATTTATATAATTTATATGAAAAAGATCAATTAATTCATTACGAAAAAAAAATGGAAAGAGATTCATTATTGAATCAAAGGGATAATTTTCAAAAACAATATAGATATGATCTTTTAGCATATAAATATATTAATTATGACGATAAGAAGGACTCATCTATTTATGGATCACCATTACAAGTAAAAAATAACAAAAATATTTTTTATAATTACAACACACATAAAGACAAATCGTTTAATATGCTGGAAGGTATTCCTATTATCCCTATCAATAATTATTTAGTAGAAGATGATATTATAGATATGGAGAAAAATCCGGATAGAAAATATTTTGATTGGAGAATTCTCAACTTTTGTCTTAAAAAGAAGGTCGATATTGAAACCTGGATCGATATTGATACTGATACTGCCACTAAGAGTAATAAATATAGTAAGAGCAGGGTTAATAAGTATCAAATAATTAATAAAATCAATAAGAAAGGGCTTTTTTATGTCACGATTCAGCAAGATCAAGAAATCAACCTATCCAATGAAAAAAGGGTTTTTGATTGGATGGGAATGAATGAAGAAATACTAAGTCGTCCCATATCAAATCTGGAACTTTGGTTCTTCCCAGAATTTTTGATACTTTATAATACGTATAAAATTAAACCGTGGGTTATACCAATTAAATTACTGCTTTTTAATTCTAATATAAATGAAAATGCGAGTGAAAACAAAAGAATCGCTGTAAATAAAAAAGGAGATCCTTTTATATCATCGAATGAAAAAAAATCTCTTGAATTAGAAAACCGAAATCGAGGGGAAAAAGAATCCACGGGCCGAGTGGATCTTAACTCAGCTCTTTCAAACCAAGAAAAAGATGTTGAAGAGGATTATACAGGATCGGATATGAAAAAATATAGAAATAAAAAGCAATACAAGATCAATACAAAAGCGGAGTTTGATTTCTTTCTAAAAAGGTATTTGCATTTTCAATTGAGGTGGGATGATTCTTTAAATAAAAAAATAATTAATAACATCAAAGTATATTGTCTTCTGCTTAGACTGATAAATCCAAGAGAAATTACTATATCCTCTATTCAAAGGGGCGAAATGAGTCTGGATATTCTGATGATTCAGAAAGATTTAACTCTTACAGAATTGATTAAAAGGGGAATTTTGATTATTGAACCAATTCGTATATCTATAAAAAATGATGGAAAATTTATTATGTATCAAACTATCGGTATTTCATTAGTTCATAAAAGTAAACACCCAATTAATCAAAGATACCGAGAAAAAAAACCTGTTGATAAGAATTATGATGAAGTCATTAGAAAATATCAAAAGATGACTGGAAATAGAGATAAAAATCACTATGATTTGTTTGTTCCTGAAAATATTTTATCACCTCGACGTCGTAGAGAATTGAGAATTCTAATTTGTTTCAATTCTAAGAATAGACATAGAAATGCAGCAATTTGTAATGGGAATAAGGTAAACATTCAAGTTTTGGATAAAAAAAGCAAAAAATATAAAAAACGACTTATTAAATTGAAGTTATTTCTTTGGCCCAATTATCGAGTAGAAGATTTAGCTTGTATGAATCGTTATTGGTTTAATACCAATAATGGCAGTCGTTTCAGTATGGTAAGAATACATATGTATCCGCGATTGAAAATTCATTAATAGTAAATTTTTACTATATTTCCCATACCATATCCGGTCTATGAGGACAAAGAGAGGCACATATGCATTGTCTTACATTTCATTCTGATACATGATACTAATTTAATGACATCTCAATTATATCTAAAAATGAATCGACAAAATATTCTTATTTTAGGTCTAATCTTTTGTGAGTGCAGAAAAACAACCATGCTTTTGTATACCTTTTCAAATCGAATTAAAAAATTTAAATCAAATTGATTAAATTTTATTAATAAAAAAATTAAGATTGTTGTATATACAAAATAAAAATGAGGGGCATTATTATTACTGATCAATAAAGATATCTATCAATAAAAATATCTTAAAATAATAAAGAGGGGGTAGAGAAGATTTCATTTTATGGTAAAAAATTCATTCATCTCAGTTATTTCACAAGAAGAAAAAGAGGAAAACAGAGGGTCTGTTGAATTTCAAATAGTTCGTTTCACAAATAGGATACGAAGACTTACTTCACATTTACAATTACACAAAAAAGACTATTTATCTCAGAGAGGTTTACGTAAAATTCTGGGAAAACGTCAGCGACTGCTGTCTTATTTGTCAAAGAAAAATATAATATGTTATAAAGAATTAATTAATCAGTTGGATATTCGCGAATCAAAAACTCGTTAATTTTAACAGGTATTTTGAATTATTTGATTTATGAAATCTTGAATTTTAATGAACTTTTTTTCGTTTTCAGCAATCCATAAAATAATGAATCGAGGAAAAACCTATGAATATACCAGCTACAAGAAAAGACCTCATGATAGTCAATATGGGCCCACACCACCCATCAATGCATGGTGTTCTTCGACTCATCATTACTCTAGATGGTGAAGATGTTATTGACTGTGAACCGATATTGGGTTATTTACACCGAGGGATGGAAAAAATTGCAGAAAACCGAACAATTATACAATATTTGCCTTATGTAACACGTTGGGATTATTTAGCTACTATGTTCACAGAAGCAATAACTGTAAACGGACCGGAACGGTTGGGAAATATTCAAGTACCTAAAAGAGCCAGCTATATCAGAATAATTATGTTGGAATTGAGTCGTATAGCTTCTCATCTATTATGGCTCGGTCCTTTTATGGCGGATATTGGTGCACAAACTCCCTTTTTCTATATTTTTAGAGAAAGAGAATTAGTATATGATCTATTCGAAGCTGCCACTGGTATGAGAATGATGCATAATTATTTTCGTATCGGAGGAGTAGCGGCCGATCTACCTCATGGCTGGATAGATAAATGTTTGGATTTCTGCGATTATTTTTTAACAAGAGTTGCTGAATATCAAAAACTTATTACACGAAATCCTATTTTTTTAGAACGCGTCGAGGGTGTAGGCATTATTGGTAGAGAGGAGGTAATAAATTGGGGTTTATCGGGACCAATGCTGCGAGCTTCCGGAATCCAGTGGGATCTTCGTAAAGTTGATCATTATGAGTGTTACGACGGATTTGATTGGGAAGTACAGTGGCAAAAAGAAGGAGATTCGTTGGCTCGTTATCTAGTCCGAATTGGTGAAATGATAGAATCCATAAAAATTATTCAACAGGCCCTGGAAGGAATTCCAGGGGGACCCTATGAGAATTTAGAAATACGATACTTTGATACAGAAAGGAATCCGGAATGGAATGATTTTGAATATCGATTTATTAGTAAAAAACCTTCTCCTACATTTGAATTGCCAAAACAAGAACTTTATGTGAGAGTCGAAGCCCCAAAGGGAGAATTGGGAATTTTTCTGATAGGGGATCAGAGTGGTTTTCCTTGGAGATGGAAAATTCGCCCTCCGGGTTTTATCAATTTGCAAATTCTTCCTCAGTTAGTTAAAAGAATGAAATTGGCTGATATTATGACGATACTAGGTAGTATAGATATCATTATGGGAGAAGTTGATCGTTGAAATGATAATTCATACACCAGAAGTACAAGATATTGATTCTTTTTCTAGATTAGAATTTTTAAAAGAGGTTTATGGAATTATATGGGTGCTTATTCCTATTTTGATTCTTGTATTGGGAATCACAATAGGCGTACTGGTAATTGTATGGTTAGAAAGAGAAATATCCGCAGGGATACAACAACGCATTGGCCCTGAATACGCTGGCCCTTTGGGAGTTCTTCAAGCTCTAGCCGATGGGGCAAAACTACTTTTCAAAGAAAATATTATTCCATCTAGGGGTGATAATCGTTTATTCAGCATCGGGCCGTCCATAGCAGTCATATCAATTTTAGTAAGCTATTCAGTAGTTCCTTTTGGCTATCACCTTGTTTTAGCAGATCTCAATATCGGTGTTTTTTTATGGATTGCCATTTCCAGTATTGCTCCAATTGGACTTCTTATGTCAGGATACGGGTCAAATAATAAATATTCTTTTTTAGGTGGTCTACGAGCTGCTGCTCAATCGATTAGTTATGAAATACCATTAACTTTATGTGTGTTATCAATATCTCTACGTGCGATTCGTTGATACATGGACATACACTTTTCTATATTCCCTCCTTTAAAGGAAAGGGCTTTTCTCTACTTCCTCCTTTCAAGGAAAGGGTTGGAATGAATTGAGTAGATATCTTCATTTTTTTATTCATTATTTGGATTGATGAACTAAATCAAATAGTTATATGAGTGAAAGAAAACAGCTTATCTATAAATTCGCAGTAAAAAGATTAAGTCTCATTTTCTATGTATAAGAGTTAAAGAGTTAAGCGGAAATAAAAATCAGCAGAAGAGACCGGTTCCCCCAAGATTGGTTGATTAGTCATCCTGACTTGAAGCGGGCTCAAAAGATCAACCATATTAAGTTTTCACTATCATTTGTATGTATTACCATACGGGGGGTTGAGCAAAAACGAGTGGATGGTTAGAAACACCAAAATATGTAAAGGATTAGTAACCGAGATTATGTAAATTTTCCAAAAGGACATTTTTACATAATATACAAAGAATACTAATTGGGGCTTTAAGTTGGTAGAAATGATCAAGCAGTACTCCCCACGACACGATTCCAATCCAGAGTATGCTCCTATCCACCGATTAAATAAATAACTATTGGAAACGAAATAATCCTTTACTTTCTTTTTATTTTGTAACCCTCTTTTTCTCAGAAATAGAAAGAAGAATAGGAATGAAAAAAAAGAGAAAGAAATCCAATTACACTAAAAGAATAAAAAAAATATCTTTTTTATTCTTTTTTTCTTTTATTCTTTCCCATATACATATTAATAGATATAAAATTTGTGTCATAATTGATGAATTAATATCGAATTATTTTTCGTAAGTGAAACCAACGGGTTATTGATATTTCTACAATAAGTATTTTATTGAACAGTTAAGTTATTACTGAACAAAGAAGAATTCAAATTATTAAAGAAAGGATGAGATCAATTCAGAAGTACTTTTTATTTATTATTAATTATTTAAATTATTAATTTAAATAATTATAACAGGCAGAATTAAATTGGTCTAATTTTGGACCGTTCGATAGATTTTGACCTTAATCCATCCTACAAAGATATTAAGATAAAATAATACTGATGCGGTCCTTAGATTTATTTCCGGCTTTCAAGGAGCCGTATGAGGTGAAAATCTCATGTACGGTTCTGTAATAGCGATGGTAACAGTGATGGTATCACCGACTATAATTATCTAACAGTTTAAGTACAGTTGATATAGTTGAAGCGCAATCCAAATATGGTTTTTGGGGCTGGAATTTGTGGCGTCAGCCTATAGGGTTTAGCATTTTTATCATTTCGTCCCTAGCAGAATGTGAGAGATTGCCTTTTGATTTACCAGAAGCAGAAGAAGAATTAGTAGCAGGTTATCAAACCGAATACTCGGGTATAAAATTTGGTTTATTTTATGTTGCTTCCTATCTAAACCTATTAGTTTCGTCATTATTTGTCACAGTTCTTTACTTGGGAGGTTGGAATATCTCTATTCCGGACATATATATTTCTGAACTTTTTGAACTAAATAAAACATGTGGCGTTTTTGGAGCGACAATTGGTATCTTTATTACATTAGCTAAAACTTATTTGTTTTTGTTCATTCCTATCACAACAAGATGGACTTTACCGAGGCTAAGAATGGACCAGCTATTGAATCTTGGATGGAAATTTCTTTTACCTATTTCTCTAGGTAATCTATTATTAACAACTTCTTCCCAACTCTTTTCGCTGTAAAGGAACATTCTATACTCTATTCACAACTTGTTTCAAACAAGAGAAATAAACAAACCTAAAATTATTCATATATATATTAACGATATGTTCTCTATGGTAACTGGGTTCATGAATTATGGTCAACAAACAGTACGAGCTGCAAGGTACATTGGTCAAAGTTTCATGATTACTTTATCCCACGCAAATCGTTTACCCGTAACTATTCAATATCCTTATGAAAAATTAATCGCCGCGGAGCGTTTCCGCGGTCGAATCCATTTTGAATTTGATAAATGTATTGCTTGTGAAGTATGTGTTCGTGTATGTCCTATAGATCTACCCGTTGTTGATTGGAAATTGGAAACTGACATTCGTAAGAAACGGTTGCTTAATTACAGTATTGATTTCGGAGTCTGCATATTTTGTGGTAATTGCGTTGAGTATTGTCCAACAAATTGTTTATCAATGACTGAAGAATATGAACTTTCTACTTATGATCGTCATGAATTGAATTATAATCAAATTGCTTTGGGTCGTGTACCAATGTCAGTAATTGATGATTATACAATTCGAACAATTTCCAATTCGCCTCAAATAAAAAATAAGTAAATCTCTTGATTAAAGAATAATTTATAATTACTTTACTAATACTAAGATTTAGTTTTGATCTAATCTAAAGGAATAAGGTTTCTTTCGTTTTGTTTGGTCAATAACTACAAATACCAACTATGGATTGCTTGGTAAGAATCACATCTTAATTTGGATTGAAAAATATATTAATTAATATATTTTTCATTTTTCAAAAATATAAAATAGATAGTTTCGAATTAGAACTACTTTTTCAGATAAAGAATGAAGTTAGTCCAATAAGTGTACTTACATTTATTAATATCCCTTCGGATTTAATTAGGAATTGCTCAAAAATCATAAAAAATTTTTCCTGGTCGGGTCTCAATAAGGTCATGAAAAATATTTCGATTTATTTATCTCTTATTTTACATATAATGGATTTGCCCGGACCAATACACGATTTTCTTTTAGTCTTTTTGGGATCGGTTCTTATACTAGGAGGTATGGGAGTGGTATTATTTACCAACCTCATTTATTCTGCCTTTTCATTGGGACTAGTTCTTGTTTGTATATCCCTATTCTATACTCTATTAAACTCCTATTTTGTAGCTGCTGCACAACTACTTATTTACGTGGGAGCTATAAATGTTTTAATCGTATTTGCCGTGATGTTCATGAATGGTTCGGATTATTACAAAGATTTGAATCTTTGGACCGTTGGGGATGGGGTTACTTTGCCAGTTTGTACAAGTATTTTTGTTTTACTCATGATTACTATTACAGATACGTCATGGTACGGGATTATTTGGACTACAAGATCAAATCAGATTGTAGAGCAAGATTTGATAAGTAATAGTCAACAAATTGGAATTCATTTATCAACAGATTTTTTTCTTCCATTCGAATTCGTTTCAATAATTCTTTTAGCGGCTTTGATAGGTGCAATTGCCGTGGCTCGACAGTAAAAAATCTATAGAATTAGTAATAGCAATCCAAATTAAACTCTGTTCTGTTTTATTACATTTATTTCCCTTCAATTAAAGATTGGTTATGGCTAAAATAGAAATTATTTTATTAAAGCTATTCTATATATCAATAGAATATATTCCCTTGTTCCGTACTTTTTTTATTCTAGTCAATTGAATCTGTTGAATTGTTGTTCAGTTCATTTTTAAATGAATCAAAATTGCGAAGGAGTTGGTCAATGATGCTCGAACATGTACTTGTTTTGAGTGCCTACTTATTTTCTATCGGCATCTATGGATTGATCACGAGCCGAAATATGGTTAGAGCCCTTATGTGTCTTGAACTTATACTGAATGCAGTTAATATAAATTTCGTAACATTTTCTGATTTTTTTGATAGTCGCCAATTAAAAGGAAATATTTTCTCCATTTTTGTTATAGCTATTGCAGCCGCTGAAGCAGCTATTGGCCTGGCTATTGTTTCGTCAATTTATCGTAACAGAAAATCAACTCGTATCAATCAATCGAATTTGTTGAATAAATAGTCTTAATCATATAAATTCTAATATTCCTAAATTCGAATTACCATGACCATAATTATGTATAATACATATTTTCGAAAATCAAAGTATCTTGGTTCTATCGCATGAGTCGATCAAGAAGTAGATTGATTATAAAAATTCTGATAAATTATTGATTCATCTGGTGTTTAAATATATGATTCATTTCCAAGTTTACTAGATCGAAAATTTCTGACATTCAAAAATTTATAGATCCAATGTCGCATTCAGTAAAGATTTATGATACGTGTATAGGATGTACTCAATGTGTCCGAGCCTGCCCAACGGATGTATTAGAAATGATACCTTGGGACGGATGTAAAGCTAAGCAAATTGCTTCTGCTCCAAGAACAGAGGACTGTGTCGGTTGTAAGAGATGTGAATCTGCCTGTCCAACGGATTTCTTGAGTGTTCGAGTTTATTTATGGCATGAAACAACTCGAAGTATGGGTCTAGCTTATTAATACGTTCCAGAAAACCCTACTTGAATACATTTGATTTTTTTACCTTTACCGACAAAAACCCGCGCTCAAAAAATATTTATTTTGAGTACGGGTTTTTCTGGTCCAAGTTTATCTTGTTTTTACCATGAATTATTTTCCCTGGTTAACGCTAGCTGTAGTTTTGCCAATATCCGCGGGTTCCTTAATTTTCTTTCTCCCTCATAGAGGAAATAAGGTAATTCGGTGGTATACGATAGGTATATGCATAGTGGAACTCCTTATAACAACCTATGCATTCGGTTATCGTTTCAAATTGGATGATCCATTAATGCAATTGACAGAGGATTATAAATGGATCGATTTTTTTGATTTTTACTGGAGATTGGGAATAGATGGAATTTCTATAGGACCTATTTTACTGACAGGATTTATTACAACTTTAGCAACTTTAGCGGCTCGGCCGGTTACTCGGGATTCCCGACTATTCCATTTCCTGATGTTAGCAATGTATAGTGGTCAAATAGGACTTTTTTCTTCTCGAGACCTTTTACTTTTTTTCATCATGTGGGAGTTAGAATTAATTCCAGTTTATCTACTTATATCCATGTGGGGGGGAAAGAAACGTTTGTATTCAGCTACAAAATTTATTTTGTACACTGCAGGAAGTTCCGTTTTTTTATTAATGGGAGTTTTGAGTATTGGTTTATATGGTTCCAATGAACCAACATTAAATTTTGAAACATCAGCTAATCAATCGTATCCCGTAGCACTGGAAATAATATTCTATATTGGCTTTCTTATTGCTTTTGCTGTCAAATTACCGATCATACCCTTACATACATGGTTACCAGACACCCATGGAGAGGCGCATTACAGTACTTGTATGCTTTTAGCCGGAATCTTATTAAAAATGGGAGCATATGGATTGATTCGGATCAATATGGAATTATTACCCCACGCCCATTCTATATTTTCTCCCTGGTTGATAATAGTAGGCACAATTCAAATAATCTATGCAGCTTTAACATCTCCTGGTCAGCGTAATTTAAAAAAAAGAATAGCATACTCTTCTGTATCTCATATGGGTTTCATAATTATAGGAATTGGTTCTATAAGCGATACGGGACTCAATGGAGCCATTTTACAAATAATCTCTCACGGATTTATTGGCGCAGCGCTTTTTTTCTTGGCCGGAACGAGTTATGATAGAATACGTCTTGTTTATCTCGACGCAATGGGCGGAATGGCTATCGCAATTCCAAAAATATTCACGACTTTCAGTATCGTATCAATGGCTTCTCTTGCATTACCGGGCATGAGCGGTTTTGTTGCCGAATTGATAGTTTTTTTTGGAATACTTACTAGCCAAAAATATCTTTTAATGACAAAAGTATTAATTACTTTTGTAATGGCAATTGGAATGATATTAACTCCTATTTATTTATTATCTATGTTACGTCAGATGTTCTATGGATACAAGCTTTTTAATGCCCCAAACTCTTATTTTTTTGATTCTGGACCGCGAGAATTATTTGTGTCGATCTCCATCCTTTTACCTGTAATAGGTATTGGTGTTTATCCCGATTTCGTTTTCTCATTATCAATTGACAAGGTCGAGGCTATTATATCCAATTATTTTTATAGATAGTTTTTGTGAGTAAACGAAAAGATTAAACTGAAATCTCCCGATTTAAAAAATAGTTGATTGTACAATAAAAAAATAAGTATTTTTTCTTCTCGATAAGTTCAAAGATAAATAACTTAATTGGAATTATATTATAACTAGATCTATTTGGCATTTGTGAGAACCATTTGAATCAAATAATGGAAATGGAATGATTCAAATGGTTCTTGACGGTTTACATGAAGTTTTTGTATATATACACGTATGCCGTCCTATGTTTCTATTCGTCAAGTCCTTTATTCAATTCAATTAGATATTAATGTAAATGAACCATAACTATGCAACCCTATTCCTAATAGATTAACCCCAAAATAGCATATCCAAATTATAAGAAATCCCATTGAGGCCACAATTGCAGAATTTACACTTTCAAAATTTTTATTTGTTCTAATATGTAAATAAATCGCGAATACGGTCCAAGTAATAAATGCCCAAGTCTCCTTTGGATCCCAATTCCAATATGATCCCCATGCTTCATTAGCCCACACTGCTCCCGAAAGAATACCTACGGTTAAAAGGATAAACCCTAGACTAATAATACGATAACTCCACCGATCCAATTTTTGAATCAATTGATACCTGTAATAATTTTGAGACGAAATAAAAGAAGTGTTTCGTAAGACATTGTTTCTATCGTTCACGTATTGAATCTCACCAAAGTAAAATGACTGATTTATTAAAGTATTGCTTTTACTAAAAATCCGTAGGAATTTTCGAAATGTAATCACTAGAAGAGCTAGTGATAATAATGATCCACACAAAAGAGCTGCATAGCTCAATACCATCATACTTACGTGCATCATTAACCAATGGGATTGGAGAGCGGGTACTAATATTGCGGACTGGTGGATTTCAGTTAAAAGACCAGAAGTAGCAAAACCTTGAGTAAAAATAACACTTGGCGCGGTTATTACGCTTAAATGGTTTTTTTTTTTTTTTAAATACGGAATCATATGAATAATAGAAAAACTCCACGAAAGAAAAATTAATGATTCATATAAATCGCTTAATGGTAAATGTCCAAAATACATCCAACGAGTAACTAATAATCCTGTTATACAGAAAAAAGTAGCTATCATCCCCTTTTCTGACGAATCATATAGGCCTACTATTTCATCGACTAATAAAGTTATCAAATGAATGGTAATTACAATTGACACGATCGAAAAGGATATATGAGTTAATATATGCTCTAAAGTTGAAAATATCATAAAAATTATTAAAAAAGGGTCCCTCAATTAAATTATAGGAATTGAAATCGGGAATTGAATTAATTATAGCACTTACTCCTTTAGAAGATGCCATGCCGCCACTCGGACTCGAACCGAGATGCTCTAGCACTGCTTCCTAAGAGCAGCGTGTCTACCGATTTCACCATAGCGGCTTATTCGAAATCATAATAACTTATTTTTATCCAATCGTCGAGATTGAAGGAATTTCTTCAATACAATATTTTTTTTAGGAAACCATTCAAATTGATGAATAAAACTTGTTTAAAAATTAGAGATTTTTCGTTAATTTTTTATTTTAAAATGTAAATTTGAACTAACAATGTGGTTTGTCGGAGGTTATTACTTTCTGCTCTCCTCAAATGTAACAGTTGTAACTAAATAATTTTTACTTCAATCCATGGATAGAACTAAAAACAATGTTCTGTCTCGTTTGCATTTTTAATCTAACATAATAAATTTCTTTTTTTGATGAAGAAAAAAGAAAATTTTAACATAATTTCAGTGATCCGCTCAAGATATTTATGGAAATATTTGCATAGTTAGTTTTGTATTAATCGTTAGGGATTTTCGTTGTGTAGAGAATTTGTGTTAAAATTTAACAAACCAATTAAGTTAGGTATTAGTATAGGTGTATCAATCATATAAAGAAAATTTCGATAGAAATTGTATCCTACTTTAAAAATACTTTATAAATTTTAAATTATATCTTATCGATCTTACAATCGAAACATAGGATATAAAATAGATCACTAAAAATTTGTACATTCGCCATATAATGTAATGACCTAAAAATGTAAAAAGGACTTTTATAAATTTAATTGGGTTAAGGAGTCTATTATAGTAATAATAATTTTGAAAAATAATGGTTTAGAAGATTATAAAACGCATTTTAACCTTAATAAAAAAGTGTAGTTTCAAAGACCTCTTCTCTTCGTTATAAAAAAAAAAATACAACTAAAAAAGAAATTTATTTTTATTAGTGAATCAAGTCGATGGGGAAAGTTATAATCCCCATCCTGAAAATAATAAAACATACTAAAACGAAAGGTGAAATCTTGTGCTTGCGTATATCCTTTTTTTTAAGTACCATTCATTTTTCGAATTCAGTAGACAAAAGAATTATTATCTATATTAGAAACGAAAGCAAAAAGATGTCTTCAAATTAAAGTAAATAAATAAAAAAAAAATTAGATTATTTATTATATTGTTTGATTAATATTATTTATTTGTTACACAAAAAAAACTTTTCGAACTCCCGGTAGAAAGAGATTTCGCTAATGAAAAAGCTTTCAATGCTGCCCGATATCCCTTCCTTTTCCAAATATTTTTACGAATACGTTTTTTTGAAATAGAGGTGCGTTTTTTTGGAACTGCCATTAAAAAATTATAATAGGTTCTTCAGTTGGATGTGAAAGACATCTATTGTTTAAAATCCATTGTTCTTTACTATTCTCTATCTATTTATTCTTTAAATTATACTACCTTCATAAAATAAAAAGGGGTCTAAAAATCGCCTAAAATATTACTAAGAACAATAAGATCTACTATGCCAAATAGATTGAAGTCGATAAAATGAAAAAATACAATACAAACAAAAAAGATAAGATTGTGCATTACGTTTTCTCTATGTTTTCGTTGTGTTACATTTATACATGTAATAAACTAAATCAAAAAGTTTAATAACCCAACCCCTATTCCTATCGCCTATCTCGCTTAATTTTAAAAACTTAAAGAATTTTATTTTCTATTATATTAATTTATTTAATTAGTCAAGCGTGAAGAAAGAGTACAACCATTTTATTATTCTCTAATTCGAATTAGACTAGTAGTTAATCTGTTAAAGTCTACAAAATACATAATTTTATATTTTTTAATTTATAAAATGCATTTTATTTGCCCTTTTTTTTTACGTAAAATAAAATGGTAGATATCCTAGTATTTCCGAGAAATAGCTTTTGTTGTAATAGAAGAGAATAAAATTTGTTATAAAACAAATGGCTTAATGATGCTGAATAACCTATTACAATAACTAGTTTTTATGGGTCAAGTTATGGACTTTATGTATGATTCATATCAAATAATGTTTGGTCTAATTATTTTTCCTTGCTCTATAGATATAAATAAATTATTGTAATACGTAATAATTAGAATGAAAATTGAAATTTTTTAGATTTTCATAAAATTTTACTAAAAAATTTTATATTAACAGTTCAACATTAATAAAACAAAAATACGTATGACCAATTATAGCCTCTTGATTTTTAATATTTGAAGTAGTTTACAAAGATTCAGAATAATTAAGGCTAAAAAATTCTATTTAAGTTTTATTTTATATATCTTAATTTTTTTATTAACCGAACCCCTTTCAAAAGAAAATAACTAAGAACCGGTGAATCAGAAACAATTAATTAATTAAGATAAATTCGTTTATTTCTTTTTTTATGGAATATATATATCAATATTTATGGATTCTACCTTTCATTCCACTTCCAGTTCCTATGTTAATTGGAGCAGGACTTCTACTTTTTCCAACGGCAACAAAAAATCTTCGTCGTATGTGGGCTTTTCCTAGTGTTTTATTGTTAAGTATAGTTATGGTTTTTGCAGCCTATTTTTCTATTCAGCAAATAAATAAGAATTCTGTCTATCAATATGTATGGTCTTGGACCATCAATAATGATTTTTCTTTAGAATTTGGCTGCTTGGTTGATCCACTTACTTCTATTATGTCAATATTAATTACTACTGTTGGAATTATGGTTCTTATTTATAGTGACAATTATATGTCTCATGATCAAGGATATTTGAGATTTTTTGCTTATATGAGTTTTTCCAATACTTCAATGTTGGGATTAGTTACT